AATTTAAACATTATAATAATATAAAGGGGTGTATTTTAGGTTAATAGGCTTGCGACTTGAGGTTTTCCTGTTTTCGAGGGGGTTTTACAGGAGTGTTAAGGATCTCAGGGGTTTGGGGGGGTAGGGGGGGTTTTACGAACAACTTCCGGGGTATAAGTCTTATGAAGGAGTTTCGAGTGTCATAAACCATTTATGTCCTTGAAATCACTTATGTTATTTATTGTAAGATTATTATCTTGTATTACACACATTATTTATTCATTAAAACAGAGAGTTTAATACCACATCCATTGTTATATCTCTTACACTGTGAAATGTCTGTTGAAAGGAAAAAAAAAGAAGAAACCCCCCACCCTCTGGAATAAATGCTCGGCTTGTTGGGTAACGGATTTCATGGTTAACACCATTAACTTATGCAAGCGTCAATGGAAGTATGAGGAGTAATATCAATTTATGGCCCTGAAATAGGAACCAAATGCCAGGAATAATTCAAGAAGTGAAACCCTCACGATTTTTGTCCATCATTTTCAATAAGAGTATGCACGATTTTAGAAATCACTGGTTGGTAGGTTCTTACTGTATATTATATTTAATTGTACATAATATGTTGAATAAAGGTATATGCTTTGAGTTTACTATTATGTGTTAGAAATTTAATAGTAATGTAAATATGTTACTTTAACATACTTATTTTAATAAAGCTATTAATGTCGTTTTATGTCCTTATTTTTAGTAAAAGTTTATTGAGAAATGTTAATGTGTTATTGGATTCAATGTTAACAATTTATGTGTAATATGTTTGAAATAAATTACAATGTATATTAATTGGTTTTAATACAGTTTATGTATTAACACCATACATATATTTAGTACACATTATAAAATATGTACTAAGTGATTTCAGAGAGTAGTTTAGTTTAGAATCCTAGCTTTGGGAGTTAGGGGTGGGAGTTAAAATCTCCTCTCTTTGAGTACTAGGGGGGATTTTAACCTCCGACATCCAGTTTACAAGACTGGTGTTCTAAGCTCTGAACTACTAGTACATCGCCATTCAAGGACTTTGTTTTCTACTCAACCTGCTGTTGGTATTAAGAACAGGAATAGTGAGAAGTATAGGAGGGATGCAATTTGGCCAATAATAACAAAAGGGTGTTCTACGGGCATGCCTCCAATTCAGGTGAGGATGATAACGTCGGCGATTAGTGTTCAGAATAGGAATTGGGTGAGAGGGCGGAAGGTTAGGGCTCGTTGTTTGGAGGTGTGTAAAATTGGAACTAATATAAGGACGAGGATTGAGGCTAGTAGGGCCAGGACTCCCCCTAGCTTGTTTGGGATTGATCGGAGGATGGCGTAAGCGAATAAGAAATATCATTCGGGCTTGATATGGGGGGGGGTGACAAGGGGGTTGGCTGGGGTAAAGTTGTCTGGGTCTCCTAATAGGTTTGGTGTGAACAGGGCTAGTGATGTTAGCGCGATAAGTAGGGCTGCAAACCCGAGTAAGTCTTTGTATGAGAAGTATGGGTGAAAGGAGATTTTGTCTGCATCGGAGTTAAGGCCAAGGGGGTTGTTTGAGCCTGTTTCGTGTAGAAACAGGAGGTGGAGGACAGTGGCGGCTGCAATTACAAAGGGGAATAAGAAGTGGAACGCAAAGAAACGAGTGAGGGTGGCGTTGTCTACAGAAAATCCCCCCCAAATTCATTGAACTAGATTATTTCCGATATAGGGGACGGCGGAGAGGAGGTTTGTGATAACAGTGGCTCCTCAAAAGGACATTTGTCCTCAGGGGAGGACGTAGCCTACGAAGGCAGTTATCATTACTAGAAGTAGGAGAACGACCCCAATATTCCAGGTTTCTTTGTAGAGGTACGAGCCGTAGTAAAGGCCTCGCCCAATGTGTGCGTAGATACAGATGAAGAAGAAGGAGGCTCCGTTGGCATGTATATTACGGATTAGCCAGCCGTAGTTTACATCTCGGCAGATGTGGGCGACGGATGAGAAGGCGGTTGCGATATCGGACGTGTAGTGCATGGCTAAAAATAGGCCTGTAAGAATTTGTGAAATAAGGCATAGTCCGAGAAGGGAGCCAAAGTTTCATCAGACTGAAATGTTGGAGGGGGCTGGGAGGTCTACTAAGGCATCATTTGCGATTTTTAAAAGGGGGTGCGTTTTGCGTAGGCTAGCCATTAGGGGGTTTTTGTAGTTGAATAACAACGATGGTTTTTCAAGCCATTGGTCCTGGTTAAAATCCTGGCAGAAATTATGTGCTTTGTTGTCATTTGCTTTTTAATTTGCTGAATCGTAGGGGCGATTGCGGTTGCTTCTAATCCCTCTCCTTTTTTTGGAGCTTTAGGGCTAGTAATGGTGGCAGGGGTGGGGTGTGGGGTGCTTGCAGAGTACGGGGACCCTTTTTTGGCTTTAATTCTTTTTTTAATTTATTTGGGGGGGATGTTAGTTGTGTTTGCGTATTCTGCAGCTTTGGCTGCGGAGCCCTATCCTGAGTCTTGAGTGAGCCCTGCAGTTGTGGCTTATATGGGCTGTTATGCAGCTATTGTGGCGGGGATCTCCAGTAAGTTCTGGTCTGAGTGACTCGGCTCCCTCTCTGGGGCAGCTGATGAAGGAGGGTCCTTTTATGTTCTCCGTGCTGACAGTGGGGGGGTAGCGGTGATATATTCGGAAGGGGGGTGGATGCTAGTTGTTGGTGCAGGGGTTCTTCTTTTGACCTTGTTCGTAGTGTTGGAGTTAACTCGAGGGTTGAATCGGGGCACTCTTCGGGCCGTTTAGATAAAGAAGATAAGCGTGGTGAATATAAGGGTGATAAGGAAGAGGATAAGGTAAGTCTTTACCAGGCCTCGTTGGGCGTTGCTTGTTGAAGTGATAAGGGGGGTGTTGAGTTTGGTTGCGGCTTTGGGGCCTGTTTTTTCTAATCAGGTTTGGTCAACTATTTGGCTGGCAATGGACTGGCCTAATGCTATACTTATTGCAGGGGGGAATCGGTGTACAATCATGGGGAAGAATCCTAATAGGTTTGAGAAGCGGTGGGCTGGGAGATACGGGGTGGGTTTAAACTGTTTACTTGTTAAGGATGCGAGCTCCAGGGCAATAAGAAGCCCTAAGATTGTTACGGCCAAGGCGGCTAGTTTTAGTGTGGGGGGCATAGATATTACCGGTGTTTTTAGTGGGAGTAGGTTGGAAGTGAGCAAGAGGCCGGCTACAATGCTCCCTCAAGCTAGTCGTTTAATGGGGTTGAGGACTGCGGGGTTGTTTTCGTTAATGGGGGAAAGTGCATTAAACCGGGGGTGTCCTATTGAAACGAAGTAGATGACACGTAAGCTGTAGATAGCTGTGAAGGAGGTGGCTAGGAGAGTCAAGGTAAGGGCCCAGGCGTTTAGGTATGAGGTATTAAGGGCTTCAATGATGGCATCTTTAGAGAAAAAGCCCGCTAGGAAGGGGGTGCCAGTGAGGGCTAGGCTCCCGATGGTGAGACAGGTAGAGGTGAAAGGGGTAAGACGGTGCATGCCTCCTATTTTTCGGATATCCTGTTCGTCGTTGAGGCTGTGAATAATAGAGCCGGAGCATAGGAAGAGTATTGCTTTAAAGAATGCGTGGGTGCAGATGTGAAGGAATGCTAGTTGGGGCTGGTTTAAGCCGATTGTCACTATTATTAGGCCTAATTGACTGGATGTTGAGAATGCAACGATTTTTTTAATATCGTTTTGGGTTAGGGCGCATGTGGCTGTGAATAGTGTGGTTAGGGCGCCGAGGCATAGGCAGGTGGTAAGGGCGGTTGGGTTGTTTTCTAATAGGGGGCTCATTCGAACTAAGAGAAAGATGCCTGCGACAACCATAGTGCTGGAGTGGAGTAGAGCGGATACTGGTGTAGGGCCCTCCATGGCGGAGGGGAGTCAGGGGTGTAGTCCGAATTGGGCAGACTTGCCCGTGGCGGCTACGATTAGTGCAAGGAGGGGATAAGTGAGGTCGAAGTCTTTGGCGGCTGAAAAGATTTGTTGTAGTTCTCAGGAGTTGAGGTGGGACATTATTCATGCTATTGCAAAGATTAGGCCGATATCCCCGACCCGGTTATAAATCACTGCTTGTAGGGCTGCGGTGTTTGCATCTGCTCGGCCGTGTCATCAGCCGATAAGAAGGAAGGACATGATTCCAACCCCTTCTCAGCCAATAAAAAGCTGGAAGAGGTTGTTTGCTGTGACTAGGATGATTATTGCGATTAGGAAGATTAGGAGGTATTTAAAGAATCGGTTTATATTGGGGTCGGCATGTATATATCAGGATGCAAACTCTAGAATTGACCATGTGACATACAGGGCGATGGGTGTAAAAACAATGGAGTAGTAGTCGAATTTCAAGCTAATATTTACGTCGAAAGTCGAGGTGTTTATTCAATTTCACGAGGTAGTAATGGTTTCTGCCCCTTCGTTGAGGAATAAAAAGAGGGGAAGAAGGCTAACAAAGAAAGCAAGTTTTACTGCTGTCTTTACATGTGTGAGGGCCCAGTTTTCTTTTTGGGGGAGGGGGCTTAGAGCTGTTAGGGTGGGGAAGATTAGCAGGGAAAAAATGATAATGAGGCTTGAGGTTATGATGGTAGGAGAGGTGTACATAGCTACTACTTGGAGTTGCACCAAGAGTTTTTGGTTCCTAAGACCAATGGATGGACTATTATCCTTTAGGAGCAGTATTTTGGGGATAGCCCCGGAGTTCAACCGAGGTGATGAAGTTTAGCAGAATTCATCTGTTAAGCGAACCTTCCTCGGTGGATAAGGGGGTTTTAACCCCTGTTTTTAGAATCACAATCTAATGTTTTTATTAAAACTATACCTACAGCCGGCTCAACCTCAGATTAACTCGGGTTTAAGAATAAGTAGGAGTAGGGGTAAGAGGTGAAGGGCTATCAATAAGTGCTCTCGTGAGTGGGAGGGGTCAAGACCAATGATGTGTGAGGGGAGGGGGCCTCGTTGAGTTATCAGGAACATGTATAGGGAGTAGCTTGCAGTAATAAGGGTGCCCACCCCTGTTAGTACGAGCGTTCATCATGATCAGTTAAACAGGGAAGAAATAATTATTAGTTCTCCTATTAGATTGGGTAGGGGGGGGAGTGCAAGGTTAGCGAGGCTGGCAATGAATCATCAGGTTGTCATTAGGGGTAGGATAATCTGCAGGCCGCGTGCTAAGAGTATGGTTCGGCTGTGTGTACGTTCGTAGTTTGTATTGGCTAAGCAGAATAGGGCGGAGGATGTCAGTCCGTGGGCAATTATAAGAATAAGGGCCCCTGTGAACCCTCAGGGGGTTTGAATTAGAATGCCCCCTACTACTAAACCTATGTGGCTTACTGAAGAGTATGCAATTAGAGACTTGAGGTCCGTTTGGCGAAGGCAGATTGAGCCTGTTATAATTACACCTCATAATGCGAAGATAAGAAAGGGGTACCCTAGTTCTTTGGTGAGGGGGTCTAGTATAGGGATTATTCGCATCATCCCGTAGCCCCCTAGTTTTAACAGTACTGCAGCAAGGACTATTGATCCTGCAACAGGGGCTTCAACGTGGGCTTTTGGGAGTCAGAGGTGTACGCCGTACAGTGGTATTTTAACAAGAAATGCCAGTAGACAGCCTGCTCATCAGAGCTTGTCGGCATTGGATGACAGGTGAAGGGGGTGTGAGTATGGTAAAGTTAGTAAGGAGAGTGTCCCTGTATAGTTTTGTAGGAGGAGAAGGGCAACTAGTAGGGGGAGGGAGCCTGCTAGGGTGTAAAATAAGAAGTAAACCCCTGCGTTAAGACGTTCTGTTTGATTACCCCACCGGGTGATAAGGATTAAGGTTGGGATGAGGGTTGCTTCGAACATGACGTAAAACATAATTACTTCAGTTGCACCAAAGGCTAAGATGAGGAAAATTTGAAGGGATGTCAGTAGTGTAATATATATACGTTGGCGGTTGATTGGTTCTGTCGCTGTGTGGTTTTGGCTTGCTAGGATCATTAAAGGGAGGAGCCAGCATGTAAGGACTAGTAGGGGCGTGGATAAGAGGTCTGTGGCTAAGAAGGGGCTAAGGGTAGATCAGCCTGTTTCTATTGCATTTTTTAGCCATGAGAGGCTGATTAGTGCAATTAGTATACTATGGGTGAGGGTTGTGGGCCAGAGTCATTTGGCTGGGGCTAGTCAGGTTGTAGGGACAAGCATTAGGGTTGGGATAAGGATTTTTAACATTGTAGGAGGTTGAGGTTTTTGAGGTGGTCAGTTCCGTGAGTGCGGGCTGTTGCTACTAGCAGGGCAAGTCCTGCGCTTGCTTCACAGGCTGAGAAAGCCAGAAGCAACATGGGGGCTGCACACAAGCTTGTGGAATTTAATTGGATAGTTCAGAGGGAGAGGGCAATGAACAGGGAAAGCATTATCCCCTCTAAACAGAGGAGAGCAGAGAGAAGGTGGGTTCGGTGAAATGCTAGGCCTGTTAGGCCCAAGATAAAAGCGGATGAAAAGGCAAAGTGCACGGGGGTCATTAGGCGGTTATGGACTTTAACCATAAGTGTTTGAGCCGAAATCAAGTGTTTTTCTTAGACTAACCGCTTATTCGGCTCAGTCTAACCCTCCTTGAAGCCACTCATAAATAAGGCCTAGGGTGAGGAGAGCTAAGACGATAGAGGCCCAGAGGAATGTGAGTGTGGGGGATGTCAGCTGATCTCCTCAAGGGAGGGGTAAAAGGAGAGCAATTTCCAGGTCAAAGAGGAGGAACAAGATAGCGACAAGGAAGAATCGGAGGGAGAATGGAAGTCGGGCTGTTCCTAGGGGATCAAAGCCGCACTCGTAGGGTGAGAGTTTTTCATGATCTGGGTTTATTGAGGGGAGCCAGAAGGATACAACAGCCAGGGCGATTGATAGGGTGAGAGCAATGGTGATAACAGTTGAAACTAGATTCATTATCTTTCCTTGGATTTTAACCAAGACCGGGTGATTGGAAGTCACTTATACTGATTTTAATACTAGAAAGATTATGAGCCTCATCAATAGATGGAGATGTATAAGAAAAGTCAAACAACGTCTACAAAGTGTCAGTATCAAGCGGCTGCTTCGAATCCGAAGTGGTGTTCAGATGTAAAGTGGTACTGGACTTGTCGTAGTAGGCATACGGCCAAGAAAGTGGAGCCAATAATGACGTGTAGTCCGTGGAAGCCTGTGGCTACAAAGAAGGTCGAGCCATAGACACCATCTGCGATTGTAAAGGGGGCTTCGTAGTATTCTATAGCTTGAAGGAATGTAAAGTAGAAACCTAGGAGGATTGTTAGTGTGAGCGACTGAATGGTTTGTTTTCGTTCTCGTTCTATGATGCTGTGATGGGCCCAGGTTACTGTGACACCGGATGCTAGTAGTACAGCTGTATTGAGCAGGGGGACTTCAAAGGGGTCTAGTGTAGTAATGCCTGTGGGGGGTCAGCAGCCTCCTAGTTCAGGGGTGGGGGCTAGACTTGAGTGGTAAAAGGCCCAGAAAAAGCCTAGGAAGAAGAAGACTTCTGATGTAATGAAGAGAATTATACCATATCGAAGCCCTTTTTGTACGGGGGGTGTGTGGTGGCCTTGGAATGTGCCTTCCCGCACAATATCTCGTCATCATTGATATATTGTCAGGAGGAGTAGAACTGTGCCTAAAACAATAAGTGTTATAGAGTGAAAATGGAATCAGATTGCAAGACCTGATGTTATTAGTAAGGCAGCAATTGCGCCTGTCAAAGGTCAAGGGCTTGGGTCAACTATGTGGTATGCATGTGCTTGATGTGCCATTAAATGTTCTCTTGTAGGTAGAGCGTTAGTAGTAGTACAAACACATAGGCTTGAATTATTGCTACCGCAATCTCTAGGAGTGTTAGGAGTAATAATACGGTTGTTGTAAGGAGGGCTACAGTGGGTATTAGTGGCAGGAGTACGAAGGCTGCCGTTGAGATTAATTGAATAAGTAGATGGCCGGCTGTTAGGTTGGCGGTTAATCGTACGCCCAGGGCGAGGGGTCGGATGAATAGGCTAATTGTTTCAATGATAATAAGCATTGGGATTAGAAGGTTGGGGGTCCCTTCTGGTAGGAGGTGTCCTAAGGCCTGGTTTGGCTGGTTTCGTATCCCAATAATGACAGTTGCCAATCAGAGAGGGACGGCGAGGCCCAGGTTAAGGGATAGTTGGGCAGTTGGGGTGAAAGTGTAGGGTAGAAGCCCCAACATGTTTATTGAGATCAGAAATAGTATTAAAGAGGTCAGGATAGTGGCTCATTTGTGTCCCCCCGCATTCAAAGGCAGCAGCAGTTGCCGGGTGAAGCGGTTGATGAATGCGCTTTGAAGTGTTAAAAGTCGGTTATTTAGTCAGCGGGCTGTGGCTGTGGGATAGAGAATAATAGGGAATGTTAGGGCCAGTAGGGTTAGGGGGACCCCTAAATATGTCGTGCTTATAAATTGGTCAAAAAAGCTTACACTCAGGGTCAGTCTCAAGATGTTTTCTCCAGCTTTTGAAGCTTAGGAGACACGGGCTCGTATGGGAAAATGTGGCCCGTTACTTTTTGGGGGAAGAAGCCTAAGAAGACCACTCAGGCAGAAAGCAGCGTACCAAATCAAGGCAGTGGGGCGAGTTGGGGCATGTCGTTAGGGGTGGGCGGTAGTCACCAATTTCTAGCTTAAAAGGCTAGCGCTAATCCTTATTCAGCTTCCCAGCGAGGCGTCCTGAAGTATAAATGATGATCAGTTTTCGAAGTGTTCTAGGGGAACAACTTCAACTACAATTGGCATAAAGCTATGGTTTGCACCACAGATTTCTGAGCATTGGCCATAGAAGACTCCTGGTCGGGATGTAACAAAGGCTGTTTGGTTGAGGCGACCTGGGACGGCGTCCATTTTAATACCAAGGGCGGGTACTGCTCATGAGTGGAGGACATCTTCGGCGGAGACTAGCACTCGAACGGGGGAGTCAAGGGGAACAACTATTCGATGATCAGCTTCTAGTAGACGGAATTGGCCTGGGGTTAGGTCTTGTGTGGGGATTATGTATGAGTCGAAGCCAAGGTCTTCGTAGTCGGTGTACTCATAGCTTCAGTATCATTGGTGTCCTATGGCTTTAATTGTAATGTGGGGGTCATTAATTTCGTCTATTAGGTAGAGGATGCGGAGGGAGGGGAGTGCGATTAAAATAAGGATTACTGCTGGGAGAACTGTTCAGATGATTTCAATTTCTTGGGAGTCTAGAATGTATTTATTGGTTAGTTTAGTGGAAACTATAGCCACAATAATATAAAGAACTAGCGTGCTAATAAGAAAGACAATTATTAAGGCGTGATCGTGGAAGTGTAGGAGTTCTTCCATTACTGGTGAAGCTGCATCTTGTAAGCCTAGTTGTGTGGGATGTGCCATTAGTAGTCTAAAACACGCGGGAGTTAAACCCGCGACTATGCCTTGACAAGGCAGTGTAATATTCGGCTTTACTAGTGTCTTATGAAGAAAGTGACAGAGCGGCTATGTGGCTGGCTTGAAACCAGCATATGGGGGTTCAACTCCTCCCTTTCTCGTCTAGTCTGATTGAACTTGAACAAATGCGGGCTCCTCAAATGTGTGGTACGGGGGTGGGCAGCCGTGTAGTCATTCTACGTTAGTTGTGGTTAGTTCTACTGCGAGAACCTCACGTTTAGCGGCAAATGCTTCTCAGATGATGAATAGGAATATAATTACTGCTACAAGTGAGATTAGAGAGCCGATAGAAGAGATGGTGTTTCACAGGGTGTAAGCATCTGGGTAATCTGAATATCGACGGGGCATTCCAGCTAGTCCTAGGAAGTGCTGAGGGAAGAAGGTAAGGTTTACCCCCCCAAACATAATGCCAAAGTGGATTTTTGTTCAGGTGCTGTGCAGGGTGTAACCCGTAAACAGGGGGAATCAGTGTACGAAGGCGGCTACGATGGCGAACACGGCCCCCATTGAGAGTACGTAATGGAAATGGGCAACTACGTAGTAAGTGTCATGTAGTACAATGTCTAGAGAGGAGTTGGCTAAGACAATCCCCGTCAGCCCCCCTACTGTAAAGAGGAAGATAAACCCAAGTGCCCATAAAAGGGGGGTCTCTCATTTAATAGATCCCCCGTGGAGTGTGGCCAACCAGCTAAAGACTTTTACACCAGTGGGAATTGCGATGATCATAGTGGCTGATGTAAAGTAGGCACGTGTGTCTACGTCTATTCCGACTGTGAACATGTGGTGTGCTCACACAATAAACCCTAAAAGTCCGATTGCCATCATGGCTCATACTATACCCATATAGCCGAAGGGCTCTTTTTTCCCGGAGTAGTATGCAACGATGTGGGAAATTATTCCGAAGCCAGGGAGAATAAGAATGTAGACTTCCGGATGACCGAAGAATCAGAATAGGTGCTGGTAAAGAATGGGGTCTCCTCCTCCGGCTGGGTCAAAGAAGGTGGTGTTAAGGTTTCGATCGGTTAATAGCATTGTAATGCCGGCGGCAAGAACGGGGAGGGATAGTAGTAGAAGTACTGCCGTGATTAGTACAGCCCATACAAATAAAGGCGTCTGATACTGGGAGACGGCAGGGGGTTTCATGTTAACGATGGTTGTAATAAAGTTAATTGCTCCTAAAATGGATGAGACCCCTGCTAAATGAAGGGAGAAAATAGTAAGGTCGACAGATGCTCCTGCATGTGCCAAGTTTCCGGCCAGGGGCGGGTAGACTGTTCAGCCAGTACCAGCACCAGCCTCCACCCCAGAAGATGCAAGAAGAAGAAGGAAAGAGGGGGGAAGAAGTCAGAAGCTTATGTTGTTTATTCGAGGGAATGCCATGTCGGGGGCACCAATTATTAGGGGGATAAGCCAGTTTCCAAACCCGCCGATCATAATCGGTATTACTATAAAGAAAATTATTACGAAGGCGTGTGCTGTAACAATTACGTTATAGATCTGATCGTCGCCTAGTAGAGCCCCTGGTTGGCTTAGCTCGGCTCGAATTAGTAGGCTAAGGGCGGTTCCTACTATGCCGGCTCAGGCACCAAATACAAGATAAAGGGTGCCAATGTCTTTGTGATTGGTCGAGAAAAATCAACGTGTGATGGCCACAGGTAGGATGGCTGAGTGTTTAAGCGGTGGGTTGTAGCCCCATAGACGGAGGTTTAATCCCTCTTCTTACCAAGCCCCGAGGTGTTTTACATATTAGATTGCAAATCTAAAGAAGCAAGTTAGACGTTTGCCGGGGCTTTCCCCCGCCTAATTCGCTGTTGATAATTAGGCGGGGGAAAGTTAGATGGATGCTCGCTGGTTTGAGCGCTTAGCTGTTAACTAAGAGTTTGTAGGATCGAGGCCTGCCTGTCTAGAAGGCTTTAGCTTAATTAAAGTGTCTGTTTTGCATATAGAAGATGTGGGTTAGTGTCCTGCAAGTCTTATCAGGGGCTGGGAGAGTCTCACTCCCGCTTAGAGCTTTGAAGGCTCTCGGTCTTAATGCTATCCTAAGCCTCTTACAGGGTTAGTACAGCGAGAATGGTGGGGGCAAGTGGGAGTAGGGAGATTGTTGCCACGGTTAAAATAGCGAGAGGGAGGGTGAGTTGTAAGGATGGGAGGCGTCACGGGGTTGTGCCTGTTACGTTGTTGGGGGATATGGTGAGTGTTATAGCATATGTTAGGCGTAAGTAAAAATATAGGCTCAGTAGGGCGGTTAATGCGGCTAGTGTAGCGACGGGCGCGAGGTCTTGCTTAGTCAGTTCTTGAAGGATGAGTCATTTTGGTATAAAGCCTGTTAATGGGGGGAGGCCCCCTAGTGACAGTAGGACGAGGGGTGTAAGGGTTGTCAGTGCGGGGGTTTTTGCTCAAGAGGTGGCGAGTATGTTAATGCTTGTTGATTTGTTTAGTTTGAATAGGAGGAATGTTGAGGTTGTTATGACTAGGTATGTAAGCAGGGTTAGGAGTGTTAAGGAGGGAGAAAATTGAAGAATTAAGATTATTCAGCCTAAGTGGGCTGTAGAGGAGTAGGCTAGGACTTTTCGGAGTTGTGTTTGGTTGAGTCCACCTCAGCCGCCGACAAGGGTTGAGGCAACTCCAAGTATGATTAAAATTGAGGGGTTGGTGGGTTGTATTTGGAGAAGTAGGGCGAAGGGGGCTAGTTTTTGTCAGGTCGACAGGATGAGTCCTGTGGTCAGGTCTAGTCCTTGGAGTACTTCCGGTAGTCATGTGTGTAGGGGGGCGAGTCCGATTTTTAGGGAGAGGGCAAGAATAGCTAAAGTAGTCGCCAGGGGGTGGGACATATGTAGGATATCTCACTGACCTGTTAGTCATGCATTAGTAGTGCTGGCAAATAATAGGGTAGCAGCTCCGGTTGCTTGGGTGAGAAAATATTTTGTGGCAGCTTCAACTGCTCGGGGGTGGTGGTGTTGGGCTATAAGTGGGAGAATGGCTAAGGTATTTATTTCTAGACCTATTCAGGCGAGTAGTCAGTGGGAGCTAGCGAATGTAACTGTGGTCCCCAGTCCAAGGCCAAATAATAGGGCAGCTAAAATATATGGGTTCATCAGCAAAGGCAGGAATTTAACCTACATGTTTGGGGTATGGGCCCAAGAGCTTAATTAGCTGACATTACTTAGGAAGTGGTGTAGTGGAAGCACTAAGAGTTTTGATCTCTTCAGATAGGGTTCGAGCCCCTTCTTTCTAAGAGCCGGAGGGGTTCTAACCCTCATGATTCACTCTATCAAAGTGGCCCTTTACTTCAGGCACAGTTCCGGGGCTAGGTTTGAGGGGGAAGTCCGGCGAATGCAATGGGGAGCGCGAGGTGTCAGATAACTAAGGCTAGTGTGAGAGGGAGAAAATTTTTTCAGATCAGGTGCATTAGTTGATCATATCGGAACCGGGGGTACGAGGCTCGGACTCACAGGAAGAGTAGAGAGAGGAGGGCTGCTTTTGTTATTATGTTTATAGCTGTGAGCTCGGGAAGGGCGGGGATGTGGGAAGCCCCTAGGAAAAGGGTGGCGGATAGGGTATTTATGAGGAGAATGTTTGCGTATTCTGCTAAAAAAAATAGGGCAAAAGGGCCTCCTGCATATTCTACGTTAAAGCCTGAAACTAGCTCTGATTCACCCTCGGTTAAATCGAATGGTGCTCGGTTGGTTTCTGCTAAGGTAGAGATATATCATATTGCGGCCAGAGGTCAGGTTGGCAGTAGGAGTCAGATAGCTTCTTGGGCTGTATTGAAGGTTTGTAGGGTGAAACCCCCTGTAAAAATAATTGCGTTTAAAAGGATCAGTCCTAGGCTGACTTCGTATGAAATAGTTTGTGCAACGGCGCGTAAGGCCCCAATGAGGGCGTATTTTGAATTTGATGCTCATCCTGAGCCTAGGATGGAGTATACTGCTAGACTGGATAGTGCGAGGATAAAGAGAATGCCCAGATTTAAATCGAGGATGGGGTATGGTATGGGGAGGGGGGCCCATAGGGTGAGGGCAAGAGTGAGGGCTAATATTGGGGCGAGGAGGAAGAGAATTGGGGAGGCAGTTGAGGGGCGGATGGGTTCTTTGGTGAATAGTTTTACTCCGTCGGCGATGGGCTGTAGAAGGCCATAGGGCCCGACGATGTTAGGCCCCTTTCGGAATTGCATATATCCCAGGACTTTTCGTTCAACTAGTGTAAGGAAGGCAACGGCTAGTAGTACTGGTACGATATAGGCCAGGGGGTTAATGATGTGGGTGAAAAGCGTTGAGATCATAGTTGAAGAGAGGATTTGAACCTCTGTACAAAGGGCTTAGGCCTTTTGCAATATGACCGGGCTCTGCCACTCCAACATGTCGTTTTCTCAGACAAAGGGGGTGTACGCCCCTTTACCTGATTAAGCTGTTTTCATTAGGTAGGAGTAAGGCATGCTTTAAGCATAGGCCTTGTCTTTTCGGTCCTTTCGTACTAGAAAAGATCGTATCATAGATAGAAACCGACCTGGATTACTCCGGTCTGAACTCAGATCACGTAGGACTTTAATCGTGAACAAACGAACCCTTATAGCGGCTGCACCATTAGGATGTCCTGATCCAACATCGAGGTCGTAAACCTCCTCGTCGATATGGCCTCTAGGAGGAGATTGCGCTGTTATCCCTAGGGTAACTTGGTTCATTGATCGGCATTGCCGGATCTTATTGGTCAGAAGTTCTGTTAATTAGAGCTGTCGCTCTTGGTTGTGAATGTTGTACATTCGGTCCTTGCGGGGGTTTTTTATTTCTCCGCGGTCGCCCCAACCGAAGACATTAGGGCAGGGTTCGGTCGATTTAGTGCCCTGTTGTTAGGGGTGTTAATAGTGATCTGCTTTAGTGTCTAAAGCTCCATAGGGTCTTCTCGTCTTATGTGTTTATCCCCGCTTCTGCACGGGGAGATCAATTTCATTGACTTGAAAAAGGAGACAGTTAAGCCCTCGTTATGCCATTCATACAGGTCCCCATTTAAAAGACAAGTGATTGCGCTACCTTCGCACGGTCAAAATACCGCGGCCGTTAAACATATAGTCACAGGGCAGGCGGGACCTCTTATACTTTCAGTTTAGCAAGAGGCGATGTTTTTGGTAAACAGGCGAGGCCGAGTGTGTTTGCCGAGTTCCTTCTCTTTCTTTTAGTCTTTCCCTAAGAGCATGCCTGTGTAGGGGTAACGGTTCTTTGTTTGGGTGTTTTTCTGGTTGTTTTTTTTGTGGTTCAGTTCCCTCTGTACTTGGGTCCGTTAAGGTTCGGTGGGTTGTCCATTCCGATTTACACATATGCAGGGAGAGAATCGTTAGGTTCTCCTATATACTGATTTTAGCAGGATCACTCCCATGTTTGCATGGGATGGCCCAGTAGGATAAGGGGAGTAAGAGTTAATGGTCGAAACTTGAGGCTTACAAGGTAATGCATTTGAGCTTTAACGCTTTTTGATGGGATGGCTGCTTTTAAGCCCACCCTAATATACTGCCTTGTTTAAATATGATCTTTATCCTCCTATAAAAGTTGTATCTTGTATCTAAGGGGCTGTACCCCCTTTGACTAACTCTCTCGGTTTCTTATGATATCTGTTGAAACAGAAGGGGTTAAAGAAGGAAGAAGCCGGGAGGCTGAACTTTTATCCAGTTCTTGGGCAACCAGCTATTACTAAGTTCGGTAGGTTTATCACCTCTACTCGAAGATCTTCCCACTCTTTTGCCACAGAGACGGGTTGGCCCTATTGATTAGGCTGTCCTGGAGTAGCTCACTGAGTTTCGGGTTATCAAACTAAAGTGCTCTTTGCTTGAATTGCACTGGCTAAATCATGATGCAAAAGGTACGAGTTGGAATCTCTGCTTTTTTAGGCTTCACTTGTTTATTTCATTTAGTTTTTCAGCATTCCCTTGCGGTACTTTCTCTATCGCTCCATCAATTCCTTTTCTATCGCCTATACTAAGGGGGAAAAATGATTTGTTTGTGTGGGGTGTTAGTGTCTTTGGGTTTAGTTATTGTGTTTTGTTGTTTTTGGTTTGGGTGGGGCTAGCGGGTCAGTGTCAAGTCAATTCGAGTTGAACGAATGCTTCCTCTGTGTAAAAGAGGTGTTCTGCTTTAAACTATGTCTTGGTTTTGCCAAGTGCACCTTCCGGTACACTTACCATGTTACGACTTGCCTCCCCTTTGCTGTTGAAAGGTCTTGAGTTAAATTGAAAAAATATGCTTGGGGAGAGTGACGGGCGGTGTGTGCGCGCTTCAGGGCCAGTTTCAGCAGAACGCTCTATTTTCTGCTTACTGCTAAATCCTCCTTCTAGATACACGTTTCAGTGGTATTATCCGTAAATTCACTGTGACAGGGAATGTAGCCCATTTCTTCCCTTTCCATACGCTACACCTCGACCTGACGTTTTGGGCTGTGCCAATTTCGCTTACTAGTGGGCCTTCATAGGGTAAGCTGACGACGGTGGTATATAGGCGGGAAGAACAAGGAAAGGTGAGGTTGAACGGGGATTATCGGTTTCAGAACAGGCTCCTCTAGGTGGATCTAAAGCACCGCCAAGTCCTTTGGGTTTTAAGCTATTGCTCGTAGTTCCCAGGCGGATAGTGGTTGTATAAAACTATCAATGTTTATGGCAAAGCATAGTGGGGTATCTAATCCCAGTTTGTGCCTTGGCTTTCGTGGGTTCAGGTAAGGTAAAGCCACCTTCGTGGTTGTTCTTCTTACTTTCGGAAACGTATAACAGCCTAGTAAGCGTTCGGCTTTAGTGTTTATCAGTCCTTAACCACGCTTTACGCCGGAGCCTATCAACTTGGGCCTCTCGTATAACCGCGGTAGCTGGCACGAGTTTTACCGGCCCTTTTAACCATAACTAAGTCAAGCTTGCGCTTATTGGCTTAATGTCTGTCACTGCTGGATTCCCTTGAGGGTGTGGCTGAGCAAGGTGTTGTGGGCTATGGGGGTATGTGCCTGATACCAGCTCCTTGTTCCCAGGCGGGGGACTGTGGGGCATTCTCACGGGGGTGCGGATACTCGCATGTGTAAATTTGGTTAAAGCTGACAGGAAAGTCAGGACCAAGCCTTTGTGTTTTCGAGGCTTTACTAGAGCCCATCTTAACATCTTCAATGTTATGCTTTATTTTAAGCTACGATAAC